ATAATATTATAAATTTATTTAGTTTTTGGTGTAAGGTGCACAATAAATTTTGATTTTATAGGAAATAAATTTAATTTATTAAAACTAATAAAAGTAAAATTATTTACATGATTTATCCTATCAAGATAATCCTTTATTCAGGCATTTTATTAAAAAAAATTATAATTTTAAAATTAAAGGTAAATTGAACTTTTTTAAAATAATGTTAAATTTTGAGAAATGTAAGGAGCATCCCTCGTCAATTACATTTATATGTCAAATAAAAGTATAAAAATAATTTAAGACATGGATTCATATCATTATATATATTACACAAAGAGAATAGAGGACTTGCTTCACTTCATATAAATTGAGATAAAATCTCTAACAACAATTCCCCTGGAGGGGATATAAATTTTAATTATATTCAATTACATACATCAAAAAGACGAATAGGAATGAGTTTAAAAATTGTATATACCTTTCCCTCCTTGAGGGAAAAAAAAAGGAGGGTAAAGGTATATATATTAAAATATAGTTTTTTATAAAAATATTTTAAATTTTCTTTATATAATTTATATTAATTAAAATATATATAGAAGAACATTTTATTATTTTATGGAGTGTAAAATAGAAATTTAATTATAGATTTGGCTAAACTTGTGCCAGCCGCCGCGGTTATACAAGTAAATCTTTTTTTATATTATTATTTTTAATAAAAAAAGTAAATTAATTTTGATAGTTATTAAGGTGAAATTTTTAACTTTTAAAGTTATATTATTGAAATTGAATAAATCTAATTATTAAACTAGGATTAGATACCCTATTATTTTAGGCTTTTTATTGGGAGTAAGTATAATTTATGAAATCATAAGATTTTGGCGGTATTTTAAGCTTTTTAGAGGAATTTGCTCTTTAATGGATAAAACGCCTTAACCTTACTTAATTTAGTTAAATCAGTTTGTATACCACTATATTTAATTATATTGAATAATTATATTTAATATCTTCTAATTTGAAAAAAATATTAAGTCAAGGTGCAGCATAAAATTATGAATGAAGTGAATTACATTGATTTTAATTAATTATATTATGAAAAGTTAAATTAGGATTTAAAAGTAAAATACTAATAAAATGAGTATTTGAATTAAGCTCTAGAATATGCACATATCGCCCGTCGCTCTCAATTTATGAGATAAGTCGTAACAAAGTAAAAATACTGGAAAGTGTTTTTTAAAATGAAATCATAAGATATTTCTTTTACAATGAAAATTAGTTCATAAGAACCATTTTAATATTTTAAAAATTTTTTTTTAAAAGTTTTTTTATAAAAGTTTTATTAAAATATTGTATTATTAGATTGAATTTATATAAATAATATGTACTGTAAAGGAGATAATTGAAAATTATGAAATATATTAAAATATAAGAAGTTTTAGTTAGTACCTTTAGCATCAGGGTTTTTTAAAAAAATTAAAATATTTTAATTTCCCGAAATTAAATGAGCTATTAAAAATTTAATTAATATGTGGAATTATATTAAGAAAATTTTTAATAGAAATGAAATTTTATTCAAATTTAATGATATCTGGTTGAAATAATATGATTAAATATCAGATTATTATAATATTTTTTTATGAAATAATGAATAATTAAAATTTATAGGGATAAGCTTATAATTTTTTTTTTTAAATTAACTTTAATATTATAATAAGGAATAAAATTTTCTTAATCTTTTAATAAAGAATATATTTAATTATTAATGAATTTGAAATCTTTTTTTGATTAAATTAATTTTTATTTAAAATAAAGATGAAAAAATTAGTAAAATAATATTATATAATTATTATATATTTAATTTAATTAACATAATCAAAATTAAGTTATAGGAATTCGGCAAATAAAATAGTTGACTGTTTATCAAAAACATTTCATTTTGAAATTAATAAAATGTATTAATCTGCTCAATGAGAAATAATTTAAATTGCTGTGGTATTTTGACTATACGAAGGTATTGAAATAAGGCTTTAAATGAGTGCTAAGAGAATGGTTTAACAATTATAAGCTTTCTTTAATTAAATAATTGAATTTAATTTATTTGTGAAGAAGCAAATATAAAAATTAGGGACAAGAAGACCCTGTGAATTTTAATTATATTAATAATTATTAATAATTATTAATATAGTTTGATTGGGGCGATATATAAAGAATAAGAATCTTTATTATAAAAATTAGTTTGATCCATTATTAATGATTTTTTGAAAAAAATACTCCAGGGATAACAGCGTAATAATTTTGGATAGTTCATATAGATAAAATAGTTTGCGACCTCGATGTTGGATTAGGATTCTTTATTGGTGAAGAAATTAATATTAAGAAGTTTGTTCAACTTTTAAATTCCTACATGATCTGAGTTCAGACCGGCGTGAGCCAGGTTGGTTTCTATCTTAATTAAAAGAATTATTTTTTTAGTACGAAAGGAATAAAGAATATTAATTTGTTTAATTTTATTTAAAATTAAAATACAACTAATTTGGCAGAAAAATTGTGTCAAATTTAGAATTTGAGAATGGGATATTCCAGTTAGTAAATATATTTAAAGTGGCAGAATACTAGAAATGCGAGGAATTTAAGCTTCCTTTATGAAAAATTTCCTTTAAAAGTGATTTCTTATATAAGATATTTATTTTTAATTTTATGTGTTTTAGTTGGGGTGGCTTTCTTTACTTTGTTGGAGCGAAAAGTATTGGGGTATGTTCATATTCGAAAAGGTCCCAATAAAGTAGGTTTATTGGGAATTTTTCAACCTTTTGGTGATGCTATTAAGCTTTTTAGAAAAGAAATAAATTTAATATTTTATTTAAATTTGTTATTCTATATTTTATCTTCATTAATTTCTTTAATTTTAATAATATTATTATGATTCTTATATATGTGAGAATTTAATCAGATTTGTATAGAATATGGTTTGATTTTTTTATTGTGTATTTCCAGATTAAGAGTATATGTAATTTTGATTGGTGGGTGGTCTTCTAATTCTAAGTATGCTCTATTGGGATCATATCGGGGAGTTGCCCAAGTTATCTCTTACGAAGTAAGAATGTCATTATTATTAATTAGAATTATTTTTTTTTCGGGAAGATACAATATAATAAAAATTAGATATTTTCAAGAAATATGAGTATTACTTTTAGGTTTTATTGGATTGTTTATTTTTTGAGTAGTTTCTTGTTTTGCTGAGACTAATCGAAGACCTTTTGATTTAACGGAGGGTGAGTCAGAATTAGTTTCAGGATTTAATATTGAATATGGATCATGAAATTTTGCTATTTTATTTATGGCAGAGTACGGAAATATTATTTTAATTAGAGTTGTTTCTTCTAATTTATTTTTAGGTTCTATGGGAGTTTTTATAATTAATGTAATACTGATTATACTTTTATTTATTTTAGTTCGGGGAACATTAGTACGATATCGTTATGATAAATTAATAATATTAGCTTGAAAAGTAATTTTGCCTTATAGTGTAATTATACTTTTTTTTGTTCTTTTTTGTAAAAATTTAATTTTCTGGGTATTTTGTGTCTATTTTAGAAATAGACTTTTAGAAAAATATTTTCTTTTTTATATTTTCAAAATATATACTTAAATTATAGTTAAAAAGTCATAGAAGTGGGATTAAAATAAAAAAAGAAAAATAGAGGAATGTTATAATTTGTCCGATAATAATGAAGGGGTATTCTACGGGGCAAGCTCCTAAAAAGGTAAGAATTAAATAAATATTAATTAAAATTCAAAAAAGTATTTTTTTAATGGGAAAATAGCTAAATGATAGGAATTTATTTTTTATTGTTAGGGGTAAAGTGATAATAATTATAATTGATATTACCAAAGCAATTACTCCCCCAAATTTATTCGGAATTGAGCGAAGAATAGCATAAGCAAATAAAAAATATCATTCTGGTTGAATATGCGGAGGAGTTACTAGTGGATTTGCTATAATAAAATTTTCTGCATCTATTAGTGAATAAGGAAAAATTAATACAATTACAGAGAAAATTATTAAAGTTAATATTATTCCCAATAAATCTTTAATTGAAAAATACGGGTGGAAGGGAATTTTATCAATATTTAAATTTACTCCCAAAGGATTAGAGGAGCCTCTTCTATGAAGCATAATGATATGAATTAATACTATTATTAATAAAATGAAGGGGAGAATAAAATGGAGAGAAAAAAATCGAATTAGAGTATTATTATCTACTGAAAATCCTCCCCACACTCAATATGTTAAAGTAGAGCCAATATAAGGAAGAGCTGAAAATAAATTTGTAATAACAGTAGCTCCCCAAAAAGACATTTGACCTCAAGGTAAGACATATCCTAAAAAGGCTGTTGCTATAAGAATAAAAATGATTATAATACCTGTTAATCATGTTTTTCAAAAAAAAAATGATGAGTAATAAATCCCCCGCCCGATATGGATATATATAAAAATAAAAAACATTGAAGCCCCATTTGAGTGAATAGATCGAATTAATCAACCGTTATTTACATCTCGTGAAATATGGGAGATTATATTAAATGCGGTTGAGATATCTCTGGAAAAATTTATTGCTAAAAATAAACCTGTAATAATTTGGATTCCAAGACATATTCCTAGTAATGATCCCATGTTTCATAAGTAAGAAATATTTGAGGGAGTTGGTAAATTAATAAACGGATTGAGAAGTTTTTTTATTTTCATTAGTTATTAAGCTTGAGAGGTGAATTTGATGAAATTATAATTTTTATAATTACTATTAATGTAATCAAGAGATAAGTTATTATAAAAATAATTATATTTATAGAAGACTGAAAGAAAAGAGAATTTATAAATAAAAATGTTAAATCTATTTTAAAATTTATTTTGAGGGATAAAAAAATAAGAATAATAAAAAAAATATTTTTTTTATTAATATTTAATTTTTTGTTAGGAATTAAACTAATTATATATAAAAATAAAATTAATATTCCCCCTAAGACTAGAAGAATCAAAATTAATGAAATTCATATTATTTTTATATATTTTATAATAGAGAAAGATAATAATAATGTTACTACAATAATTGATATTAATATAAATATGGGATGATTAAATATAAAAAATGTTACAGAAAATAATGTTAAAAAATTGATTTTCAGAAAATAGTATATAAATAATTAGTACATAAATTTTGGATATTTAAAGAGATTTTCTTTTCTGAAGTTATAAGAAATTAGGTCAAGTTTGGTTTACAAAACCAATATTTTTTATTTAAATTATTATAACTAATGATAAGAATTGGATTTTTTATATATATTGTGGGAATATTAACATTTTTAAAAAATCGTTTTCATATTATAACTATTTTATTAAGATTTGAATTTATATATTTAAGATTATTTTTATTAATATTATATATAATATATTTAAATAATTATTTAACAATTGTTATTTATTTAATTATAATTGTAGCGGAGGCGGGATTAGGGTTGAGATTATTAGTGATTATAAATTATTTTTATGGAAATGATAAAACTATAGCTATATATATGTTAAAATGTTAAGATTATTTTTTTCTTTTATTGTAATACTTTGTATAATTATTTATTTTTCAGGAGTTGAAATATTATTAGTACTTTTTTTAATATTTATATGAACTTTCTTTAATTTTTTGGGTGACTGTTCTATTTTAATAAATTTTAATTTGGGGGGTGATATCATAAGAATTAATTTATTATTATTAACTTTGTGGGTAATAATTTTAATAATATTATCCAGTTTTAAAGAAAATTTATATAAAAATAAATATTTTATATTTTATATTTTTATAATATTATTTTTTTTATATTTATGTTTTTTTAGGTTAAATTTAATATTATTTTATTTTTCTTTTGAGTCTATTTTGTTTCCTATTATTATATTAATTTTTAATTGGGGTAATCAACCTGAGCGGCTTCAAGCTGGAATTTATATATTGATATATACTTTAATAGGGTCTTTACCACTTTTAGTTCTTATATTAATTTTTGGAGATTCAGGTTTAAATTATTTATTATTAGATTGAGAATTTAAGGTAAGAATAGGAATTATATTTTTTTTTATAATATTAGGATTTTTAGTAAAAATTCCTATATTTTTTTTACATTTGTGGTTACCTAAGGCTCATGTAGAGGCCCCTATTTCTGGATCAATAATTTTAGCAGCTATTTTATTAAAATTAGGAATTTATGGTATTTTTCGATTTAAATCATTTTTTTTAGAAGAGATTATGAGTATAGGTTATATTTTAATAATTATCTCAACATGGGGGGGTGTAATAGTAGGAGTTATATGTTTATTTCAGACTGATATTAAAGCATTAATTGCTTATTCTTCGGTATGTCATATAGGTGTAGTTTTGGGGGGAACTCTAAGTATAAGATTTTGAAGATCATATGGAAGATTATTATTAATGTTGGGACACGGACTCTGTTCTTCAGGCCTATTTTGTTTAGGAAATATATTATATGAACGTTTTTTTACTCGAAGAATAATATTATTAAAGGGGATAATAAAAATTTTTCCTAGATTATCTTTATGATGATTTTTATTTTCAATTGTTAATATATCTGCTCCCCCATCAATAAATATTTTTGGTGAAGTTTTTTTAATGGGGGGATTAATAAAATTTAATATTATATTTATAATTCCTTTAATATTAATCTCTTTTTTAAGAGCTTGTTACTCATTATATTTATTTAGATATATTAATCATGGTGAGGGGTGAGTTCTCTGATCAGTAAAAAATATTTATTTTCGAGAATATACAATTTTATGCTATCATTTTATCCCGTTATTTTTATGAATTTTAAAAATAGAATGGTTTACAGATTGAATTTAATTTTAAAAACTTAATTAGTTTAATATAAAATTATAAATTGTGGATTTATAGATGAAAATTTCATTAAGTAATTTTTTTTAAATGAGGATTTTTTTTACTATTTAATAGATTATTTATATTTATTATTTTTTTGTATTTAATTTATAATTATAAGATTATTTTAATTGAATTTATTTTATTTAATTTACTATCAATTGATGTAAAATTATATTTTTTATTAGATTGAGTTAGATCGAGATTTATATTTGTAGTTTTATTTATTTCTTCTATAGTAATTTTTTATAGAAGAAATTATATAGAAATAGACAAAGGAAAAATTTATTTTTGTTATATAGTACTTTTATTTGTATTGTCTATAATTTTATTAATTATTTCTCCCAATATAATTATAATTATATTGGGGTGAGATGGGTTAGGATTAGTTTCTTATTGTTTAGTAATTTATTATCAGAGAAGAAGATCTTATAACTCAGGAATAATTACCGTTTTGACTAATCGAATTGGAGATGTAACTATTATTATATCAATTATTTTTTTGGTAAATTTTGGATCAATAGATATATTAAATATTAATGAGATTTTAAAAATTTGTGGAATATTTATTATAATTTCAGGAATAACTAAGAGAGCTCAAATTCCTTTTGCTGCTTGATTACCGGCAGCCATGGCTGCCCCAACTCCAGTTTCTTCTTTAGTACACTCATCAACTCTTGTTACTGCTGGAATTTATCTTTTAGTTCGTTTTAATATTCTTTTTGAAATTAAAATTTTTTCTAAGATTCTTTTAATTTTTTCTTTAATGACTTTATTTATAGCCGGAGTGGGAGCAAATTTAGAAATAGATTTTAAAAAAATTATTGCATTTTCAACACTTAGACAATTAGGCTTAATTATATTAATTCTCTCGTTGGGTAAAATAGAATTTGCTTTTTTTCATTTATTAATACATGCTTTATTTAAATCTATATTATTTCTTTGTGCGGGATTGGTTATCCATAATATATCAAGAGTTCAAGATATGCGGTTTTTGGGAAGATTTTTTTCTTATTCTCCGGCTATTTCTGGGTGTGTTGGTCTAGCTAGACTATCTTTATTTGGTTTCCCCTTTATTGGGGGATTTTATTCTAAAGATTTAATTCTTGAATTTATTTATATTAATATTAATAATATTTTTATTATCTTTTTAGTAATTATTAGAACTTCATTAACTATAATATATTGCTTTCGAATAATATATTATATTATTTGAAAGGGAATCTTTATTCAAAGATTTTTTTCTAAAAATATTAGCAACATTATATCTTATCCTATTTATTTTTTAAGATTAATAGTAATTATTTTTGGGAATTTATTTTCTTGGTTGTTTTTTTCTGCAGAAGAGTTATTAGTTTTATCAAATTTTTCAAAAATTTTTAATATTTTATTAATTTTAGTAACATTTTATATTTTTTATATTCTGTATATTATCCAGATAAAGGGGTTAGTCTATAAAAATATTTATTTTTTTCTTAGAAGAATATGATTTATAACTATTTTAACCAGATTATTTATATTAAAATATTTTAAAATCTTAAGAGAAGAAACAGAAAACGATTGAAAATGGTTAGAAGAGATGGGCCCTGAAGGGGTGTTAATTTATTTAAAAAGTAATAGTTCTCTTATTAATTGATTAAGAAATAATTACTTAAGCTCATTAGTATTATTTATTTTAAGATTAATTATATTTATAATAATTTTATAATTCTTATAGTTTATTATAAAAATATTACACTGAAAATGTAAAGAAATTATATTTAAGGATATTTTTAGATAAAGATCATTTTAACAACGAAAATGTTATGTGTTAATTACACTATAAAAATAAAAAAAAAGATTAAATGAGTAAATCATTGCTAATAGATTAGAAGTCTATATAATATTAATCTTTTAATAGGATAATATCAATTTATTCATTAACAGTGAATAGCCGCGGGGGTTTTGGCTTCTATTAAAGAGAATAAAAATAGATTTAATCTAAGATCAGGTCGAAACTGATTGCAATTGTATCGCTTTATTTTTAGAAAAGGAATATATTCAATTTCTAATTGCAAATTAGGTTTTATTAATTTTAAATACTTTTCTTTATTTTTATTTTAATCATTCTAATATACCTTTATTTCATTCATATATTAATCCTCAAAGAATTATAAAAATAATAATAATAAAAGAGTAAATTAATGAAATATTAATATTTTGTGTTAATAATGGAAAAGGTAGAATAATGACAATTTCAATATCAAAAATTAAAAAAATTACTGAAATTAAATAAAATTTTAATGAAAATGGAACTCGGGACGTAGAAAATGGATCAAATCCACACTCGAAGGGGGATAATTTTTCTTTATCATTATTTGTTTTAGATGAAATTAATAAGGAGATAAATATAATGATAATAGGAATTATAATAATAGTAAGAATTTTTATTGTTTAATTTAAAAAAATCTTTTTAATTGGAAGTTAAATGTACTATATATACTAATTAAACAGAAAATTCATCAATATATAAATGTAAATAAAAATAATCAAACTACATCAACAAAATGTCAATATCAAGCAGCAGCTTCAAATCCAAAATGATGAGAGGAGGATATTAAATTTTTATTTAAACGAATTAAAGAAACAATTAAAAATATAGTTCCAATAATTACGTGAAGCCCGTGAAATCCAGTGGTTATAAAAAATGTGGAACCGAAAATTCTATCACTTATAGAAAATTGTGCTTGCAAATATTCTCACCCCTGTAAAAAAGTAAAAGTAATTCCTAATAAAATTGTAATTAATAAAGCATTAAATGCTTCTTTAAAATTATTATTAATAATTCTATGATGGGATCATGAGATTGAAATACCAGAAGAAATAAGGATAGTAGTATTTAATAAAGGGATTTCAAATGGATTAAATGGTATAATGTTTTTAGGAGGTCATATAGACCCAATTTCAATATTAGGTGATAGACTTCTGTGGAAAAATGCTCAAAAAAATGAGATGAAAAAAAAAATTTCAGATACAATAAATAAAATTATTCCTAATTTTAATCCTCAAATTACATAAGAAGAGTGATAACCTTGGTATGCAGCTTCACGTGATACATCACGTCATCATTGAAATATTGTGAGAATTAAAATTAATAATATTAAAAATGTTATGGGAGAAAAATTAAAGTGGAGTGTATAAATTATGCCAATTGTTAGTATAATTGAGGATACAGCTCTAGTAAATGGTCATGGTCTTTTATCTACAATATGAAACGGGTGAAATATCATTAATTATTAAATTTCATTTCTATATAAGGAAGAGAGAGTAATAAATACATATCTTTGAATAATAGCAACAGCCGACTCTAGAATTAGTAGAATAATTATAATTGGAAAAATAAATGTTATTAATTTAGGAGAACTGTGGGGAATTCTAGTTAATAGATGTAATAAAATATGACCACTTACTATATTTGCCGATAATCGAATTGATAAAGTAATTGGTCGAATTATATTTCTCACTGTTTCAATAATAACCATAAATGAAGTTAGAGTTATTGGCGCTCCCACAGGGACTAAATGAGCTATTATTTTATTGAAAGAAGTTAATCAACCTTTTAATATAATTGTAATTCAAATTGGAAATGCTATTATTATTGATAATATAATATGTCTTGAGGGTGTAAAAACATAAGGCAATAAACCTATACAATTAAATATTAAGATTGAAAAAAAGATAGAAATAAAAAATAAAATGAATTTTTGAATTTTATTTTTTAAATTACTTTTAATTTCTAATGAAATTGATTTAAAAATAATTTTTCAAAATATTTGATAGCGAGAGGGAATTGTCCATAATAATGATGGTGTAAGTAAAAATATAGCTAATAATGATAGTCAATTTATTCTAAAATAATTAGAAGTTGAGGGGTCAAAAATTGAGAATAGATTAGTTATCATTTAAAAAAATAGGTTTTAAAATTTTTTATTGAAATATTATATTTTTTAAAGTTATCAGGAAAAAAATAAATTTTAATAAATGAAATTAAAATGGCAATGGAGAAAAAAATAGTTAATAATATTCAATTTATGGGAAAAAGTTGGGGAATTAAAAAACACTTTCCAGTAATTTAAGAATGACATTCTTTTGTTATTAAGTTTAACTAGTTTTTTCATTGAAAGTGATTATCACTATAAAGTGGTTTAAGAGACCAATGCTTAATATTTTCAGCCATTCAACGATAATGATTTTAATCATTTAATAAAATTTAAAGGTGAAGTGATTTCTAGTGAAATTGGCATAAATCTATGATTTGCTCCGCAAATTTCAGAGCATTGTCCAAAATAAATGCCCGGTCGATTAATAAAAGAGAAAGATTGATTTAATCGACCTGGGACAGCATCTATTTTAATCCCCAGAGATGGGACAGATCATGAATGAATTACATCTGCAGATGTAATTAAGAATTTAATTTGGGAATTAAAGGGAATAATTATTCGATTATCAACATCAAGAAGACGAAAAGAATTGAGTCTTATTTCTGATTGAGGGATTATAAATGAATCAAATTCAATATTAAAATCAGTGAGTTCATATGATCAATATCACTGATGACCAATAATTTTAACTGTTAGGTTAGAGGAGAAAGATTCATCTATTATATAAAGTAGACGTAGGGAGGGTAGTGCAATAAAAATAAGTGTAATAGCTGGGATAATTGTTCAAATTGTTTCAATTTCTTGACCTTCCATTAAAAATCGAGAAGAGAATGAATTAGTTATAATATTAATAATTATGTATAGGGTAATAATAGTAATTATTAGAATGATTATTATTGAGTGATCATGAAAAAAGATTATTTGTTCTATAATTGGAGAATTTCTATTTGAAAATATAATATTAGATCAAGTTATCATTAATTATTTAATAAAAATATTATTTTGAATGAAAGTATGTTCTGATGGGGGAAAATTTAATTGTCATTCATTTGAAGAATTAGAATATTGTGAAATTAAAATAGAACGTTTTGATATAATTGCATCTCATATAATAATAATAAAAAAAATAACTCTGATAGAAGAGATTATTCTTCCAAAAGAAGAAATTATATTTCATTTAGTGAAAAAATCAGGATAATCAGAATATCGTCGAGGTATTCCTCTTAATCCTAAAAAATGTTGAGGAAAAAATGTTATGTTTACTCCAATAAATATTGAATAAAATTGAATTTTTAATCATAATGAATTAAAATTTATTCCAAAGAATATAGGAAACCAATGAGTGATTGAACCTATGATAGCGAATACGGCCCCCATAGATAGTACGTAGTGGAAGTGGGCAACTACATAATAAGTATCATGAAGAATGATATCAATCGAAGAATTTGCTAAAATAATACCTGTTAATCCCCCTAATGTAAATAAAAATAAAAAGCCTAACACTCATATTAATGAAGCATTATAATTAATATTTGACCCATGTAATGTGGCAAGTCATCTAAAAATTTTAATGCCTGTAGGTACAGCAATAATTATAGTAGCTGCAGTAAAGTAGGCTCGGGTATCAATATCTATACCTACAGTAAATATATGGTGAGCTCACACAATAAATCCTAAGAATCCAATTGCTGCTATGGCATAGATTATCCCTAATGCACCAAAAGGTTCCTTTTTTCCGGTATGAAAACAAATAATATGAGAAATTATTCCAAATCCAGGTAAAATGAGAATATATACTTCAGGATGCCCAAAAAATCAAAATAAATGTTGATATAAAATAGGATCTCCCCCACCAGATGGATCAAAAAATGAGGTATTAAAGTTTCGATCTGTTAAAAGTATCGTAATAGCTCCTGCTAAGACAGGTAGTGATAAAAGTAGTAAGATAGCAGTAATTAAAACTGATCATACAAAAAGAGGTATTCGTTCTATTGTTATTCCTGGAGATCGTATATTAATAATAGTTGTAATAAAATTAATAGCACCTAAAATTGATGAAATTCCAGCAAGATGAAGTGAAAAAATAGCCATGTCTACTGAGGCCCCGGAATGGGAGATATTAGAAGATAGGGGTGGGTATACAGTTCATCCTGTTCCTGCTCCTCTTTCTACTAAAGATGAATTTAAAAGAAGAAAAATTGAAGGGGGGAGAAGCCAAAATCTTAAATTATTTATTCGAGGAAACGCCATATCAGGAGCTCCCAGTATAAGGGGCACTAATCAATTCCCAAACCCCCCAATTATTACAGGTATAACTATAAAAAAAATTATAATAAATGCATGAGCTGTTACAATGACATTATAAATTTGGTCATTCCCAATTAAAGAGCCTGGTTGTCCAAGTTCAGTTCGAATTAAAATTCTTATTGATATACCTACTATAGTAGCCCATCTCCCAAAAATTAAATATATAGTTCCAATGTCTTTATGATTTGTAGAAAAAAATCATCGCGGTAAAGTGGCTGAAGTTTAAGCAATAAATTGTAAATTTATTTATGAATTATAATTCCTTTTCCATTATATGATAATCTTATATTTTATAATAAAATATTAAATTGCAAATTTAAAGAAGAAAATATCTAAGATTTAACTATATAAGATATTTTATACTTTGAAGGTATACAGTTTTAATAACTTAAAATCTTTAAAATAAAAATATTATAGGAATAATTAAAATAATTATTATAAAATTAATAATTAAAAAATTAAAGGTTTTAAATCTTGAATTTATAGAAGGAGATTTTATAATTATATTTATATTTATAATTATTGGAAATATGATACGAATATAAAAAAATAAATTTACTAATGATGATAAAATAAGAACAATTAAAATTATGGGGAATTTATTATTAATAATAATAATAGAAATTCATTTAGAAAAAAATCCAATAAATGGGGGCAATCCCCCCAAAGACAAAAATAGAGAAAATAAATGTAATTTATTAAAAATAGATGTTTTTATACAATTTAGATCTCCAATATTAAGAAAATTATTTGTTTTTAAAAATGAAATAATTTTGAATAAAATTGTCGTATAAATTAAAAAATAAATTAATCAATAATATTGATTAATTAAAATTAATGTAAATATTCAAGAAAGATGAGAAATAGAAGAAAAAGCTAAAATTTTTTTAAATGATGTTTGATTAAAACCCCCCAAAGACCCGATAGTTGCTGATATTAAAATAAAAAATGTAATTAAATGATTATTAATAATACTAATTACATGAAGGGGGATTATTTTTTGAAGCGTTGATAAAATAAGAAATGGATAATAATTAAGGCCCTCAGAAATTTGAGGATATCAGGTGTGGAAAGGAGCCGATCCAATTTTAATTAATATAGAAATTAATATAATATTTCTAAAAATTTGATTTAAATAATAGAATGATATTAATGAAGAAAAAAAAAATAAAGAAGAAGATAGTGACTGAATAATATAATAATATATTATTCTATTTGAAGATAAAAAATTTTTAGAGTTTATTATAGGAATAAAAATTATTATATTAATTTCTAAAGTAATTCATAGAGTAAATCAATATGAAGAAGAAATTGCCATAATTAATGATATAATCAAAACTCAAAAAAAAATAATTTTTTGTAATATTATTAATAAAGGAAATATGTTCATTTTTGGGGTATGAACCCACTAGCTTTAAATTTAGCTTACTTTAT